TTCCGGTGTTGAGGGAATTGCACGGATAGAGATTCAAAAAAGAATTGATCTAATTCAAGTTATAATCTATATAGGGTTCCCAAAATTATTACTAGAAAATAGACCGCGAAGAATTGAAGAATTACAGATGAATGTACAAAAAGAACTTAATTGTGTGAATCGAAAAATAAACATTGCTATTACACGAATTACAAATCCTTATGGACACCCCAATATTCTTGCCGAATTTATAGCCGGACAATTAAAAAATCGAGTTTCTTTTCGAAAAGCAATGAAAAAAGCTATTGAATTAACGGAGCAGGCCGATACAAAAGGAATTCAAGTACAAATTGCAGGGCGTCTTGACGGAAAAGAAATTGCGCGCGCCGAATGGATCAGAGAAGGTAGAGTTCCTCTACAAACCATTGGAGCTAAAATTGATTATTGTTCCTATACGGTTCGAACTATATACGGGGTATTGGGAATCAAAATTTGGATATTTGTAGACGAAAAAAAATAAGAGTTTACGGGTCTTTAGAGCCCCCCCATTAATGGAAATAAACCAAACAAAGAACGAGCTCTTTTTATCTTCAATCAAAACAAAAATGAGAAATTCCGCAATTCTATAGGGTTGAATAAAAATTCGATTGATTTTTTTTTTTTTTATTTTTATATAATTGCTATGCTTAGTGTGCGACTCGTTGGTTTTTTTTAGGGCTAGGATTCCAAAAAATGGACCGTCCTGTAGTATGAACTAATAACTCTAGCACTAATAACCAACTCATTGCTTCGTATTATCTGAATCCAAAGAACCAGTCAAGATATAATATAGTGGTCATATCGTTGTAGCAACTGAAATTTGCATAACATAAAAACCCAATCTGATTGTAGGTTGTGAAGTTCGAAGTTGTGAAAGAAAATCGAAAAGCATGCGGATAAATGGAAGGATGAGAGAAAGAGAGAAAGAAAATATCAATGATATAAGATTCCAATATGTAAGGTCTGTAAGTCATCTCATAAAAAACAGTGTAATATAGCATCAATAATGATTCATCCCTAACTAGATGAATCCGCTCATGGAACAAAAAAAATCAAGAGCCCCGAGCCAATAAAAACTGAGAAAATTGACTTAAGAAAAAATTTCATTAAGGGCTCCGTTGGAGAATTCAGACCTAACCATTAATCGAGAAGCAATGGGAACGACGGAACCCGTGAATAAAGAAAAAGAAGATTCTATTGGAAATGAATCTTAATGATTTATTGGGTGGGATGGCGAAACGAACCCAGGAACTAAACTATTCTTTTATTCGTAGAGGTCATGAACTAACCCTACAACTGAAATAGATATTGAAAGAGTAAATATTCGCCCGCGAAAGGTTTATTTTTTGATTTTATTGGATTGATTCATTTTGATCGATCCGATATGGTAAAGGGCAAAACAAAATAAAGATTTGTTATAACGATAAAAAAAAAAAAAAAGACATTGAGATTATCTATAAATAGAACATAAATGTTTCAATTCTATATCTAAACATGATATACAAATTTAGAATAGATTAATTAGATGAACTTTCAAAAAATCCTATGCTTCAGTATATTATTCATTAAATTCCCCTATATCTTGATAAAATCGTTTTTAGTCCTTTCATTCGCGAGGAGCTGGATGAGAAGAAACTCTCATGTCCAGTTCTGTAGTAGAGATGGCATTGAGAAAGAACCATCAATTATAACCCCAAAAGAACAAGATTCCGTAAACAACATAGAGGAAGAATGAAAGGGATATCTTATCGAGGTAATCATATTTGTTTCGGCAGATATGCTCTTCAAGCACTTGAACCCGCTTGGATCACATCTAGACAAATCGAAGCGGGGCGCCGCGCAATGACACGAAATGTACGGCGCGGTGGAAAAATATGGGTACGTATCTTTCCAGACAAACCAGTTACACTAAGACCCACGGAAACCCGTATGGGGTCCGGTAAAGGATCCCCCGAATATTGGGTAGCCGTCGTTAAACCGGGTAGAATACTTTATGAAATGAGTGGAGTAGCTGAAAATATAGCTCGAAAGGCTATTTCAATAGCGGCGTCCAAAATGCCTATAAGAACTCAATTCATTATTTCGGGATAGGAATGTCGAAACAAAGGAAATAAATCTTGGGTATAAAAAATGCGGGTCTTCCCTTTTTTTTTTTTTACTTTTTACTTCGTCCTTTCAGTGCTTTACTTTAAATTAAACATTAAAAAAACGGACTCAAAAAACGATATGATTCAACCTCAAACCCATTTGAATGTAGCAGACAATAGCGGTGCCCGAGAATTGATGTGTATTCGAATCATAGGAGCCAGTAATCGTAGATATGCTCATATTGGTGACGTTATTGTTGCTGTGATCAAGGAAGCAGTACCCAATACGCCTCTAGAAAGATCAGAAGTGATCAGAGCTGTAATTGTACGTACTTGTAAAGAACTCAGACGTGATAACGGTATGATAATACGGTACGATGACAATGCTGCAGTTGTCATTGATCACGAAGGAAATCCAAAGGGAACTCGAGTTTTTGGTGCGATCGCCCGGGAATTGAGACAGTTGAATTTTACTAAAATAGTTTCATTAGCACCTGAAGTATTATAAGAGGGGACCGCGATATAGTGATAGTATGAAAGAAAATAAAATAGATAAATCAAAATTTAGTAGAGTATGTCTCACGCATATACTTTTAATAATTTTCATAAAAAAAAGAACATGTTGATTATATCAAAATTTGGAAGCAACAAAATTTTCAGTTTATCATGGGCAAGGACACTATTGCTGACATAATAACTTCTATACGAAATGCTGACATGAATAGAAAGGGAACGGTTCGAATAGCATCTACTAACATCACCGAAAACGTTGTTAAAATCCTTTTGCGAGAGGGTTTTATCGAAAACGCAAGGAAACTCGTGGAAAACAAAAAAGAGTTTTTGGTTTTAACCCTACGACATCGAAGGAATAGGAAAGGGCCGTATAGACCCATTTTAAATTTAAAACGAATCAGTCGACCCGGTCTACGAATCTATTTTAACTATCGACGAATTCCTAGAATTTTAGATGGGATGGGGATTGTAATTCTCTCTACTTCTCGGGGTATAATGACAGACCGAGCGGCTCGACTGGAAAGAATCGGTGGAGAAATTTTGTGTTATATATGGTAATTATTCTGCTATCCGAATTGTATTTGGAGCTTACTTTTATGTTGTGAGAAAAAAAAAAAGGGGAGGATTCCTCGAGGTTTAATTACCGAATAACTTACCAAAGGTATGCTCCGGGTTCTTTTAGATAGTTTAGAGAGCGAAGTAAGATTCTAGATTATGTTTCAGGAGGGATGCGACCCGTTTTTCTACATCTACTCCCGGTGGCTAGAGGCAAAATTGAAGGAAGTCGTTATGATTCAGATTCAACTGGAGGATATAATAATAATATATAGACTACACAAAAGGATTTGAGTGATTAGGTGATTTTTCAACATTCCTTTCAGGGGGATACAAATCGCGGTTCAAAAATTTCAAGAAACTTATTTTCTTCCTACTTCCAATAAGTAGATTCGAAATTCATTTAAGGAATAACAATTATGAAAATAAGGGCTTCAGTTCGTAAAATTTGTGAAAAATGTCGACTGATCCGCAGGAGGGGACGGATTATAGTAATTTGTTCCAACCCGAGACATAAACAAAGACAAGGATAATCTTTCGAAAAGTTTAGAAAGTAACCGATGAACAAATCAACATAAAAGATCGGTTTTGACATGAAATGGATATATCCATATATCTCTGACTTATATTTATGAAATGATCAAATATGGCAAAATCTCCACCACGAAGTGGTTCACGTAGGCCGGGACGGATCGGTTCACGTAAAAGTGGACGTCGAATACCAAAGGGCGTTATTCATGTTCAAGCAAGTTTCAACAACACCATTGTGACTGTTACAGATGTCCGGGGTCGGGTAATTTCTTGGTCCTCGGCCGGTACTTGTGGATTCAGGGGTACAAGAAGAGGTACGCCTTTTGCTGCTCAAACCGCAGCAGGAAATGCTATTCGAGCAGTAGCGGATCAAGGTATGCAACGAGCAGAAGTCATGATAAAGGGTCCTGGTCTCGGAAGAGATGCGGCATTACGAGCTATTCGTAGAAGCGGTATCCTTTTAAATTTCGTACGGGATGTAACCCCTATGCCACACAATGGTTGCAGACCCCCTAAAAAAAGACGGGTGTAGAAATAAACATTGAAGAGATTTCAAGAGAAATAAATGACTCAATGATCTGACAAATAATATTACTATGGTTCGAGAGAAAGTAAAAGTATCTACTCGGACACTGCAGTGGAAGTGTGTTGAATCAAGAGCAGACAGTAAGCGTCTTTATTATGGGCGCTTTATTTTGTCTCCACTTATGAAAGGTCAAGCCGACACAATAGGCATTGCGATGCGAAGAGTTTTGCTTGGAGAAATAGAAGGAACATGTATTACACGCGCAAAATCTGAGAAAATCCCACACGAATATTCTACCATAGTGGGTATTCAAGAATCGGTACATGAAATTTTAATGAATTTGAAAGATATTGTATTGAGAAGTAATCTTTATGGAACTTGTGACGCGCTTATTTGTGTCAAAGGCCCGGGATATGTAACTGCTCAAGACATCCTCTTGCCGCCTTCTGTGGAAATCGTTGATAATACGCAGCACATAGCTAGCCTAACAGAACCAATTGATTTGTCTATTGGATTACAAATCGAGAGGAGTCGAGGATATAATATAAAAACGCCAAATACCTTTCAAGACGGAAATTGTTATCCTATCGATGCTGTATTCATGCCTGTTCGAAATGCGAATCATAGTATTCAGTCTTATGGGAATGGCAATGAAAAACAAGAGATCCTTTTTCTAGAAATATGGACAAACGGAAGTTTAACTCCTAAAGAAGCACTTCGTGAAGCCTCCCGGAGTTTGATTGATTTATTTATTCCCTTTCTCCAGGCAG